TAGGGAGAGGGTAAATCGTTTCCTTCTTTCGCTATTAGTTGATCTAAAGGCTTTTATGATTATTGATTGCACTAGACTAGAAAGGACAACAAACACACAACTTCCACCCCGTTGGCTGGCTTGTATATGTGAAAAATTAACAAGAAAAAAACCGGATTTCACAAAGAATTCAAATCAGAAATTTTTCTGCACGACTAGAACAGAGCGGATTTTTATTCTTCTTCATTCCAGCACTACCGTTTTTATACATAAGAGTACATCCAATAGGAAGCTTACACATGGACAACTTTCAGCCACACAACATTACAAAGTTAACTAACAACATATTAAGATTAAGTTAACAAAAGACATAGAACTTAATTAAACATAATAATGAACAGTGCTGGAAACTGAGCTAAGCACTTGTTAATTTCTTACGGTCCCCCCTCACGGAGGATGGCAACCTCCACAAGGAGCCCCTCCCGTTCTTGGAGCAGCGCCCTCTTCTTGTTTTCGAGAGCGCGTATTTCGTTCTGGAGAAAAAGCATACGATCTCGTATGATAATTGGATCGATAGCAGGCAGATGTTCCCAAAACGCACCCAGTGTTTGCTCCCGTTGGAGCTTCTGGTTTTCCACCCGACGTATTTGTTGCTCAATTATCGCAAGTCTGCTAGCGATATCCATGGCTACTCAAAGCTCTTTCTTTCTGACTTCTACGTCTCTCTTTGAAAATATAGACTGAAAGAAGCTTCTATTTATAGGCGTTGGAGGCCCTTAACTCTTTCTTATTATTAGTAATTCTTATATTATAATAGGTAGATTGTTGTCTTGGTTCCGTAACATGGATCATTTCATAATGGCTTTTTCATGAATATTGAACTCCATCCACTAGATTTTAGTGCGCTGAATAATTCTCCCCGTACGGATTGGAGTACGAAAGGCCCACCCCAAAAAGCGAAAAAAAGAAAATAGTCCTTTCTTTTTCGCGGGTATCGCCACGCGGCTTAATCCCGATCACTCCCTCAGGAATAGGAGGCAATAATAGAACGCACATCAGAGAAGAGAGTACTCCCCTTTCTCTAATAATATAATAAGGCAAGCCCTTTGCGGCCTTTCTTAAGAGATAGAGCAATCGTCACTCGACAGCTCGAAAGCGGATCAGTACAAAACCATGTGATCTGTACTCGTTTACGTACCCCACTGGCTTCGTCGTACCCTGCCTACTCCTCTTTCACTGGCTTCTACTTGTCTTTTACTGGCTTATTTGTACCCAGCTACATGATGGAACTCCCCTCGGCCAATCCTCACTCGACAGCAGCTCCGTCCTAGCTTAGGCGATCGAAGTGAGGCCGAACCCCTATCTCTTGATTGATCTGATCAGACGCTTGCTTTTTCCCCGGAAACACGGAAAAGCCCCTTTCCAGCTCACTCTGTCAGTCCACTAACACCGGTATACAGTAAGTCAGTACAGCAAGGGCACTCGAACGAAATAGACAACTACTATAGTAGCCCCCCTATTTGAATCATCTTCCCTTTAGTGTTCTCTAGTGGAAATTCTTCTCTAAAAGTTAGAAGCTAGGGAAGCGGTAAGTGTACCGTTAGGTGCTTATCCCCTTCTTTAGCTTATGAATTTTGTTTAGTGAAGAGGTTTATAAAAGTGACAAGCTTGGTGGAAAGCTCTTAGGAGGGAAAGCTCCTTCCTTTACCCGTTCTAAAAGAAGCTCAGTTAAGCAGTCAGACCTTTGGTCTCCTGTTCTCTAGCTTAGTCAGTTAGTGGATTCCGCGCATTTAGGAAGGGAGAAGTGAGTCAGTTGGAGGTTCCTTACATGGAAGGGTTCGCCTCGTAGATTCCTTCCTCTCGTTTAAACTTATGTATGAGACAAGTCACAGCCTTCTATACTATAAAAAAGATGGTTGTTGTATTGTGAGGGCAAGCTAAGTATGCCCAAGTAGTCTTGGTATTGGTTGGTTTGAGGTGTAAAAATAGTTTTATACTAACAAGCAAGCTTCGGCGACCGCTCGATCTAGCGCGTTAGCCCCGCTACTATAGTATAGGGGAAGGCCTTTTCTTCGCATAGGCAAAGCCTCACTATCTCTCAAACTTGAATTTGATCCATAAAAAAAACTTAAAAAGTGATTAAATGGAAAGGGGGAGCGGTTTCAGTCCCACTTCCAGGTGGGAATCCAAATGCATGGACAGGAGCAACCAAGGTGGGAAAGCCAGTGGTTGTCCTATAATCTAATCAGTGTACGAAAGGGCCCGTCCCATATAAAGTAAACTGTTAACCAGCACCCCTTTTTTCTCTTCTAATAATAAGGTAAGCTCCATAACCGGTGAACACACTAATACTCCACTTGTTCCTTTTAGGGGGATTCCAATGAGATAGAGTTGACCACTTACCCTGTTACCAAGCTTACTTTGCTGCTAATCTGCTAGCCATCTACCAGTATTTCCTCTTCTGCTTTTGTTTTTGGGGTTTTCCTGTAATGTGTACTTATGTCTTTGAAGATACAGAGAAGGCTAGTTTAGGAGTATAGGCTAATGATTCCATTTTTGATAAGCATGTGATTCGCATCTTGCTTTCAAAACAAAACATTTGCTACTGTAGCCGTAAATTTGGTTGGATAGCCGATGACCTGTGATAAGACTTGAATATGCAGCAAATGTAATTTTTAATGTATTGAAAGAAAAAAAAGAAACAAAAAACAAAGTTTAGCCACAGTGGGATGACTAGGCAGGAAGCTAGAGATGCAGCTCGCCTGCACATTGGCGATACGTGTTTGCTGGATTATGAAATCGAACAACGTAATTGTTGGAGGTTACATTGTCCGTCGTGGTGTGATGTGAACTCATTAACTAGGGTTTTAAAATACTCAATCAAGGAGCCTGGGAATGGTGTTCAGGTTGATGAGCCGGAACCTGAGATAGTTTCCAATGAACCACTACCCATACCAGAAAGATTGCCTGGGGAATATAGATGCCTAAGTGATTCCTTAGCTTAGTATCATGCTCTGGCTACCGAATTGCTAAATAGATTTATGGATGTTACCATCGAATACACTCCCAGGAGTCTGAACCAAGAAGCCAACGAGATGGCTCAAGTTGCCTCGGGAGTTAAGCTTCCAGATGGCATATTTCAGAAAGTTATCACGGTTCAGAAACGCTCATTGGCTTCGATCTTTGATAGGGAAACTCCAATTCTTGAAGTTATGCGGGTTGACTCGAGTGAGTCAGATTTGGAGAACTCCTATTCTAAATTTACTTAAGAATCCTAGTTTGAAAACAGAAAGAAAAACAAAACTGAGATCCTTAAGATATGTGTTGATCGATGGCCAACTCTACAAGAAAAGTGTGGATGGATTGCTCCTCAAATGTCTGAGCAAACATGAATCCATGCTTGTAATGGCCGAAGTCCACGAAGGAATTTGCGGAGCTCACCAGGCCGGAGTCAAGATGAGATGGTTAATCTGGAGACATGGCTACCACTGGCCTGGTATCGAGAAAGATTGTAATCAGTACGCTAAAGGATGCAAGGCTTGCCAGATCCATGGACCCATTCAAAGGGCCTCGGCTGCTGCTTTATACCCCATAGTCAAACCATGGCCATTCAGAGGATGGGCAGTTGACTTGATTGGAAAAATTTATCCGCCATCAAGTAAGCAACATAACATACATTTATACTTGTTGCGACTGATTATTTCACCAAGTGAGCTGAAGCCATACCCTTGAAGAATGTGACTCAGGAAATAGTCATTAAGGTCCTGAAGGAGAATATCATTCATAGATTCGGCATCCCACAGACTGTCACTGCTGACCAGGGTTCAGTTTTCACAGGAGAACAAGTGCAGGAATTTGCAAAGACTTTTTTATGGTTTTGAGATCATTCATTCAACACTTTACTATGCTCAGGCTAATGGTCAGTCGGGCCGAGTCATCTAATAAGGTTCTTAAAACCATAATAGAATAGAATAGAGAAGATGATTACTGACAACCCAAGAGTCTGGCATGACACTTGTCACCATACATAGGTAATAGCATGTCCCAATGCTATCTCCCTCGAAGTTGCTGCTCAATAGAATCTTTTTTTTGGGGGGAGGATCTAATAAATGGACCAAGGAAGCACTGTCGGGTCGATAGCCCTTGATCCGAGATCTCTTTTCGCTTGAAAGAAGCGCAACTTTTAGGATTGACTATTCTAATTTATAAAGGTGAAGGGAGCCAAAGACGTAGTATCATTGTGTAAGTTGGCACTCCCTTACTTCGTTGTATGCAATTCATTTCATTGTTCAGATCAAGGCCCATCTGTCTTAGGTACCCCACTTATACCTTAAAATATCATATATGCACCGCTGCTGATCCTTTGTCCCTTTCTAAATCCAGCTTCAACCGAGCATACGTCTGCCGTGGGAACAGGAAGAACGGAAATGTACTTTTATTTATGTTGAAGTCTTTCCCCTTGGAATGCTGGGGGGCGCCTCGCACGTCTTGGAAGAATCATGCTTTGTATCTGAAGTTGTTGGCCCATGGTCCTCAGTGAGGAAAGGACCACCTATAAAAAGCAGAGAAGAGGGGACCTCTAGGAGAAGCCGAAGCAGAAGCGGAGATGGGGATTCTGCACGTAGTCAACTCATTCAAATCTGTAGCTTTCTGAGACTCAGCGTTGTACCCTGGGTCTTAGTGCTGCTCAGCTTCCTGCTTACTTCCCCTCGGTCGGTTGTTTACAAATAGAATAAGGAAGAAGCATCGAATGCTGCTATTGAATGCGTATCCATCCGCTCAAAGATTAAAATAGTCAAAGTAAAGATCTTATAGAAATGCCAAAAACATCTTTTTTGATTCTCCGATCGGCTCACCGAACACCAACCAAGTCGTAACCATATTCCTTGATTTCGAAATGGCAGCATCAGTGTCGGCTAAAGCGCCGTCGATCAAATGGCTAACCTAGTGACAGTGTAACGTAATAGTAATAAAATAGAAATGAGAAAATTCCTTCCGCGTCTGATGATGCATATGCCGTGCCTGATTATGCGTATGCTTGTGCGGCTGTTTCGATTTCACTCGTTGAAGAATGTCTTTCCTTTGCAAAACTTGTATCTGGCGGGTTAGGTTACTAAACTATACAAAAAAAAGTGATAAGGTAATATCCGCCTTCGGGCTTTGAAAAAAGGCTTCGTACCATCAATAATATATAGATAGATTGATTGACTCGCGGTTAGGTTAGTAGTTTGCGACAAGCAGACCAAACGCCTCCCTTGGCCTCCCGGCTGTAAGTCAGCCAGAAAAGAGACTTGCTATTTCCCCACCCAATAAACCCAATAAAATAGCTTTAATTTTAATAAAGTGAAAGATCAGATTGTTACAGAAGACCAGATCGAGGGAAGAAATCTACTCTACCGGACAATCAAAGGCTTAAACCCTGGTCGAAGCGAAGCGCATGCGATGAGGGAAGAGAGAGACCACCAATGCAAGTGGATCGACTTAAGCATCGATTTCGAAGGCGACAACATGAAGCATGAAAATAGAGCCAGCCACTTTTTCTCGTTAATAATGTTACAAGCAACAACGATAAAATACGCTCTTGGATGCATGCCCCTATCTCCCACCCATCGTCCTGATCTTGGCTTGAAGTTGAAGTATCCAAGTAGCGCTAAAACGAAAAAGCGAACTATTGGAATTCTTGGGCTTAGCCCTCTTTTACACCAACTCAATAACAAGCGCCGAACAAGGATGAAAGAAATCAATCACATTACTAATAAAAATTTATTAAGCCATTCAACCATTCATATTACGTTACGGCAATCCTACACGCCGTCCGTGCAAGCAGGATACCGCGGTCAATGCTGTAAACAGACCTAGCATCATGCCATCAGAGCTCAATTCAAGCAGGAATCGGCCGGTATCGAGCAGTCGCAATTCCTTGGGCGCTTCGTGGCCCCGTTAGCTGTTAGCTGGCTTAGAAAGACTAACGTAAAGAGGCATTCCGAGCCTGGAATGTGGATGAATAAGATTAAATATCACCGGATAGCAGAAAGATTTTTTGTTCGACTGAGAAATGGACGCCTGTTGAGATGGCTTGTAAATATGGAAGAAGATCTCTTTGGCCTGCGGTCGGGAGCTTGAGAGTAATATGCCTTGACCAGTAAGACTGTGGATTATTGGCATCTATCAAATCTTGTCACCCCGGTTCTCTATAAAGGAAAAAAGGGAGGAATCCCGTCCGCCTACGTATTATTCTGACCAATATGGTCAGATCCTTTTATGAGAAAAAATCTCCAGACTAGCTTTGCTGACGAGATTGATTAGTGCCGCACTTTGACACCTTAACTGCTTCCCGGTACGGAAATAGCTGCCCCATAGAAGATAGGCTTTCTTTCACGTAGCTGACTTTACCGTCAGCTCAATTTAATAGTTTTTCGCTATGTTCGCAGGCAAGTGAGACGATCCATCAATGCCCTTATCTGCTTCGAAAGAACCGGTGTCATCCAAACATGGTGAAGAGGTGGCAACTGGATCAATAATAGCTGAAACTTCTACTGTACAGGGTTCGGCTTGCCCAACTGTCCAAGCTCAAGGAGATCGATTTTAGAATATAGAAAGCAGACTCAAGGTGCGAAGTAGCTTTCTTCCTCCTGCGCCCTACGACTCCTCATGATGAAAGCCCAGGCAAGCTAACAAGTCAGGTAAGAAGGTTAGCAGACGAAAGAGAAGAACACCGGGGAACGCTTCAGTTAGCCCATGCTTCAAGGGAGGAGAACTGATAACAGATAGCAGCCAGGGGATCCTCTTTTACCAAAGTAACTATAACGATTCTAACTCCATTCTAACTTCTTATCCGTTCGCTGAAGGAAGGAGAATAAGGGAAGGTGCCAAGCCCGATTACAGCACGAGTAAGGGATTAAGCTGGATTGCCCATTTCCAAATAGACGGAATTGGAGCTAGCCATCTTTCATGGAAGGGGGAATTCAATTAAAAAAAAAAGAATAGGAATCGCAAGAGCAGAGCAGAGAGATCAGAAGCAAGTAGGCTCTTAGATGGGCTTGTGAAAGAAGAAGGGGATGGGGGACTTTCGGAGCTCTTCCCTTTGCTATAATAGGGTGGACAAGCTTTGGCAAGTAAGCTAGGAATTTCTATAGTCTAAGATAGAAAGCGGGCATATCCCCTAGTTCGAAAGAATTCCCTCTTAGCAGTAGAAGAGAAAGTGCCCTATCCTTTCTACCAAGAAAGAGGCTGCAGGCCAACTCGGAAAAGAAGGAGTTGCTCTCGAATTCGAATAGGCTGTGGCACTTTCTCAAAGGGAATGATTGGACAAATAGACCACCTGGATAAGGGCGAGACAGATATTGAATTCACAGAGGAGTAAGGTAGTGAATACCCGCTTTTTTATGGCTTACCTTCGTACCCATTTTACCCACCAAGTCCAGCTTTCTTGTTCAAGTCTTGGCTTGCTCTTTTTCCATGTCTGTTGATGGCGCTTGCTATTGAATGTCTTGATTGCGCATAGCCCTTTCATGCTTCTTTGTAGCATACTTTAGATGCTGCGGGATAAACCCTCTTTGAAAGGTAAATGAATGCTTATCCTGTGGATGCGGCATTAGCGGTGTTAGCACTTTCCCTCTTAGAAGGAGGAATCCGCTAAGGCTAGGCACCTTATTCAAAAGGTAGAGATTCATCTTTCAAATGGCCAGTGGAAGAATGCCCTGTGGGACTTGAGGAATAGAGTAGGGCGTTAGGGAGGAATTGGACAAAGCAAATGCCTTTTTGTTCACATGGGATTGATGCCCAGAAGAAAGAAAGGATTGTAGAAAAGATTGGACAGCAAGGCTATAAGGAAGGGACTGAATCCACTAGTGGGACATGCTCATAACAATAGAGCTAGTAAGGCAAGCAAGGTTCTTTATCAGAGAATGGGCTCTTATGGAATGCCTGATTGCATTTGCACATGATTCGTAATAAACAGCCTTTCCGCGTGGATTAGCAATCAAAGCTCTTCTCTGCTCACTCTTGTCTACAATTTCCGGGTTTGAAGGACCGACGGAGCGGTAAGAAGACTAGCTTTCCGTCTTGCCATTCCATTCTTTATGCTGAGAAGCGTCTGTTCACGAATCGGATGTTGCAGATGTGCCATTGAGAATCCCGAATCCTCTCTTTGACACTTGACACTAGTAGTAATTTCTTTGCTGTCTTTCGAATTAAGCTTACAATTGAGGTCAATGAGAAGCTTGTAAGTTCCACCTTAAGCTATAGGGATGAGGTGGTCGTACCGCTTCTGGGACCACGATATGCATCACCAGGGGCTGTTTTTCCGACAGGAGCGCTAAAGCCCTTGACTCCTCCGCAGGTAAGCTTGTTCTTCTGCGATATTTTCTTCTTCGTTTGCGTGGATGACCGATTGATGCTATGTGGATGTAGATCACCTGGAGGCCCTTTGGAGATAGGCCTTACGCTGCTAGGCCAGCTGTAGCTATATCTGATCCGTACTTCCTTGCCCGAGTGGAGCTGATATACCTGGACCACGTCGAGTGGTACCTGGGTGAGAGAGTGTTACGGCAGTTTGGGATTTATCAGCCGGTTCCTGATCCGCCACCCCAATCCTTCCATGTATCGCGGACGGGTGGAGCTGCTAGATATAGCTTACTGGAAACTTTAAGAGATCAGATTAGGCACTTCAATGCTGGAGGAGACTTCTTCGAGATGCATTTGACCGACCGCGAGGGCTATGTTGAATGGTATGCTTCAGTGTCCACAGGACCGACCCTATCCTCGTGTTTCAAGGAAAAACTTCTCTCTGTTTTGTTTTCTTTGCCCTTTTTTTTTTGCTAAATAAATCTCTTACCTGCGTTTCGCGGATCTAGCACTTACTCTCTTACTCGAATACACCTCGCTCCGCTCTGGTAGAACCCTATTTTGGTCTCTTGCTTACGGTTCTTTTGACTCTTTGGAAGAATGGGTTATTTGCAAGAATTGGTAGAAGATATCCACGCACAGAGCAAGAAGGAAAGGATGCCGGTTGCTATTCAATCCGGTGTTACAGACTTGCCAATGTTTCGAAAGACGGTGATCATTGCATTGGATTCGATGACTTGCCCTGCAGTCCCCTAGCGCATTCTCTCTTTCGGGGAAACCCTTGGCTTGGACATTGCAAGGAAAGGAAATGGCATTTATCCAAAAGATTTATTCATTACTACTACATAAAGCACTACATTACATAAACAACCACATATGCCTTTACTAGAGCTTTAAAAGCATTATGCTAACTACATTAATTATTTAAAAAACATAAAGAAGTCAAAGGATAGGCCTTAACAAGTAGACAGAAGATAAAGTCACTACTTTTTAAAATTTCTTCTAGTGGTCACCGAGGGCGACAGCCCGCACAATGAGTGCTTGCTGCTCCTGGCGTAGTCCCTGGAGTCTTTCTTCTAGTTCCCGAATTCTTTGACGGCTTGCTTCCATTCGGGCTTCAATAGCAGCCGGGTTCGCGGAGCGAAGATGCCTCCAGATAAAATTTAACATTCTTCGAGTATCATGAATAGCATTTTCTACATTTTGTATTTCAACGTGAATTTCAGCAAGTCGCTGGGCCATGGCTTCTCGATATACACTGGTAGAAAACTCTTTTATGTTTTTTGTTTTTGTAGAGCACAAAAGCTTATCGAGCCCATATTTATAGAGTGTAGAGAAATAAAATCCTGCAGTACGAATTGCATGGCTGGCACAATCTGAGTACTATAACCACGCTGCCTGTATGAAAAAACAAACTTTGCAGAACCGTTTCACCTAATCGATCGTGGTGAAGTCAGCAATGGATTCGGCGGATCATCCACGTCACGCTAGGATTTTGGAAGGACATTTACGAGAGTGAGGTGAGTTTTAAGAGAAAGACGGGAGAGGAATTTGGTGTTGCAGGATTGATGACCGGGAAAGGGTTGATAATGTGTTGGTTTGTTTTAGCAGGTATATTGGTATGAATGAACATATTATAGATATAGAATGTAGAAGAATCTCGCCATGCGTCACGAATTAGATGGCAGGCACAATTCTTACTAGTTCTCCGCACTACTTTTCTGCAGTTGAAGACTATCATGCCTTTTAAATGAAAAACTGGCTGGCTCTGGCAACCTTCTCCGAAGGGGAAGTCCCCCATCCTGCAGTTGTGATCCTCCTCGCCCGGTTGCTCCGGCTCCCGCTCCTGTCCCTGAAGTGGTTCGTTCCGGTCGCGGCCGAGAGGCTTTTTCCTCTATCTCTGGTGGAACCTTACGTAAATCCAGAGCTGATAGAAAGCTCTGGGCGCCAGGGCCAGAAAGTCCATTGGACACGAGACGAGTTGGCATGGCCCGTCGAGTTCTGGAACTTAAGTCTTACCGTGAGGTTTCCCCCTATCTCTTAAAGACTTCTCAAAAACTACCTAAACGCCCTTATGCGTTCTTGATTAGTATTCAGGGGGCCGATCTATCTCAGCAATTTTATAGACATGGCCAGACCTCTCGCTTTCAAAGCGATAAGTGTCACTGCAACGCCATTCTGTGATCTTATAGTTGAGAAATAAGAATGGGATAAGCTCCTTACAAAAGTAAAGTACTTTCAGAGTTTACTAGAAAGCACTGTAAGGGAATCGCTTTTTTATCTCTAAAAGTAAGGACGGGATTCCATCGAACGTAAAGCCTTCTTACGCCTTATTATCGAGAGTTTTTACTGGTAGTAGTACCTCTGAGGAGGGCTTTAACAGTACTTCTGCTTAGAGAAAATGGGCCTAGTAAAGAAAATAAAAAAGCCTACAAGATTGACTCATAACAGAAAGGATTACCCCCCTATCGTGCTAATAAGAAAAAGAGGGCCTTATTAGTTATTCAAGTAATCAAGGTCAGTAAAGCGGGAAGAAATTAACCAAGCAAAGGATACTGAAAGCGATGAAGCAAAGAAGGTCTACCTGAAGAGCGGCATCTGTTTTCCACAGGACAGTGTCGAGAGACCCATTCTCGATAGAGGAGAGTAGGACAGAAGACAGGGCCAGACGAGAGCTTGAATGGACAGGTAAGGGGCAGACTGATTGCACCTACCAGGCACAGGACTTATTGGCTTAAGAAGCAAGCCAAAAAAAGAAGGGATTTGCTTACAGAAGTACTATCCATATTAATAACGGGAATATATCTATTTGAAGGAAGGTACTCGTGTACGGGAATCGAAGTGATTAGAAGAGAACTGAGCTTTCCAGCGAGGAATGAAGAAGCAAGGGACATCTATACTTTATATTAACTTTATGTATTCTCTCTTTTAATTGATTGGATAGGTTCTTTCTTTTGTTTACCGTAGTATTAGCTGTACTTCTTTCCTCATGTTTCATTCCCTACTTAGTCTATTAGGGTCATAGTCAATAGTAGTCTTTCGGTTGCTGTACTATTCCAATTTGCCTATTTTCTCTAGTGATTTAAGTTATAGTACTTCCTCAGAGGGATTGAACTAGCCTTTTGACTAAATAGATATGTGCATAGAGAGGTAATCCTTCACTACAGGCAAAAAGGAGAGCGACTTTCCAGCAGAAAGAAGTAAAGGAAGAAGCAAAAGCTTTCGGCTGAGTAAAATAGGATTTAATTTCCGTAAGCCTGTTAGTGCAACTCGTCTGGAAGAGATTTTAAGGGAGAGGCAGTACTGAACCGGAGCCCCATGGAGTTATTTCCTCTCAAAGCCTTCTTCCGAACTTTCCAACAAGTGCTTATGAAAGCGGTTCGATCTCTATCAAAGAATCAAGCGCTAGAGACAAGAGGCACTCGCTTCAGTAAGGTCAAGGAGCAAAAACCACTCAATTCTTTGTGAAATTAAGGAGAGCAGCCATCCCTTTATTATATTAATTATTAGCGGTTAGGTTAAACTTTTTCCTGAAGCATAGATGAGATTAGAGATGAAAATGAGGCTATCATTAGGCGAAGATCATTGATCATACTTTCTTTCCTTATCCACTATTGAGTAAGAGGGATTTCTACTTTCCTTAGATCACTATCGAGTAAGAGAAAGTCATAGCACAGACGATCCTTACCCGTGAAGTTAGTTTACTTGCTTCCTTGTAGTAATGTATCAATCCCGTCCTAGGAGCATCATTCTATATGATGGATGTATGGCATTCCGTAATTCCATGATTCCTTTCTTTGAGTAAGAGCCTTATCGGGTCAAAAGGCATCCTTGTCTTAAATCCTATGGTGGCGGTTCCTTCGAGTAATAGGTAAAGTTTCCCCCGTTTGGTGACTTCCCATCTGTGTAGACTTCCTACCAGGCTTTCCGTCTTAGTGCTATGGTGTCCGACCAATCCAATGAGAAGAAAAAAAATCTTCTCCTCCCGGGGTAAGCTATCGAGCAATCTACTTCCTATCCCTCTGACGGTGAGCCAAGTACAAGTCCCTCTGCCTCTAGCTACGCATATAGTTTCCCATCTCCAACTGATCAGCCCGATCCTGACTCGCTTACCCCATTGGTCGAGCAAGCTCATCTCTTTTATGATTCTACAACTCCACAACGATAGCCGTCGACGCCTCCTCCGTGCCAAGGTTCAGTCGCACCATCTCCGGTTATTGGTAATGCCATCTGTCCTTTTGCGCCTCATACGCCGGCTCCAATAATAGCTTGTCTAAAGACTAGATGCTGGTAATGCCGGGCACGCCTTAAAGTAAAGTGCTCCTCCCCCGTCGTCAACTATCGATGACCTGCCTGAAGTGTTCTTCCAGCGCTTCATAGTCTTTACTTAGTCTTTATCGTACACCTGTAGAGCTGCTCATCAAGAAACGTCTCCCAAGTCGTGTTCCAACCAGATGACTCCATCTCTCTCTTGGACTGTGTCCCGAATCCTCAGAATCGGTGTCTTATGGTCTTCATCTCTGCTGGAATCTTAACTTGACGTCTCCCTTCGATCGATCCGTCTTGCAAGTGCAGGGTAACCCTGGGCCGGATCTACTTCATCGACTGTGTACTCGCCGACCAATCCTTCCCAACTCTGGCCGCCTGTAGCTAATGTTTTCCCTGTAGCGTCTCGTAAGCACCTTCGTGCTGAGCCGTCAGAGCACTAAAGTGGATGCTAAACTAAAGGTGCATCAATGGATACCTTCTTGCTGATTGTCTTTCTATCGAAAATCTCTATTATCCTGTTAGTAATAGTCGGTGAAAGCGTAAAAAATCTTTAATTTACGAGTGAGCAAGCAGTGTTTTTTTGTTTGAATTTCCTACTTTTTTTTTGTTGATCGGATATACCGATAAAAATATCTAATTGGATAGAAAGCAAGCTGTCTTAAGAGCTTTCAGCCTACTCTAAATATTAATCTATGTGTAGTTTCATTTCTTAGTGCTTTCTTTCTCTAAGATCAATAGCAATCCTAATCTTTGTGCCGTTAAGCGCCCTAATGTAACCTTGTTTGAATTCATTTCTAGAGCATAGCGTAGCGCGACTCTCAACGTCCAATTATGAAACTAGACCAGTATCATATAGTTCCAGCGAGGCTTTACTAGCGTTGGATGTTGAAATCAGCGGCCTTGTTTTCTTTGTTTCTTGAGCTTCGTTCTGGCCCTTTTCTTCACATTAGGGAAATAAGGATGAAACTAGTATGGCCACGAAACGCCCGAGTCTATTTTCTTAGCATGCCAACTATATGCTTAACACCGGTAGATTCATTTGGTTGTGGGTCGAAGTAGTTGCGTCATAGCCGAAGACTCCGATCCGCTTAGTAACCCCCCATCCCATTGTTGGTCAAGGCATCTAGTCTCCCTACTTTGATGCTTTTACCAGTTGCCTTAGCATCTGCAGCGTGGTATATTAAATAGAATAGTAAATAGGCCTTCCCAACTCACTCGAATCGGTAGATCTCGGTGCCCACGTAGCAAAGGTACAATCGATGAGAAAACTTATTGGAATCTAGTAGTTGATGAGGAATCTTTATTCAAGTACCGTTAAGCAAGTACTAATGATCGGTGTGAAAATGCTGTATATCAAGACGGAGAAGTAGCCGCAAGTAGAAGAACAGGAAAGATTGAGACTTACTTATTCGTGGATAGCTCTTTAAAGAAAAGGTTCTAGTTCGATCCACTAGCAGACAAAGAATAACATAGATAGAGGAGAGGTGTACCAGATTGTGACACTTCCCGGTTCGTCATGATTAGGTCGGTGTTCAGTGTACCTGTTGAAGACCTTAACGTAAGTAACTTAGTGCAAAAAAAAGTGGCGGAGATCCACAAAGGTAACCGGATGCCTGGGGCTTAGGACAAGGAGCGTCCGGAGTCTCTTAAGAAAGGAAAGAAAAAAAGTTATCATGAAGATACCTAGGTTCCGTCACATTTTCTATCAAATATTTCATTCTATGATCATCTTCTTCTTAGGTAGACCACTCGTTAGGCTTGGGTTCGCTTACTTTTATTTGGTTTTGTGGAATTGGCTTTTGGTAAACGCACCTTTTGCTGACATCGATCTTATGCATTTTTTTTCGGACTCTTTGGCCGTGAACTCTGGCTCCATCGCAGATTCCAATTCTATTCATAATATACCTATCAATGATCCCCCTTTCAATCCAAATGATCCCCCTTTCAATCCAAATGATCCCCAACCTTTAAATAATCCAATACCTCTCGACGTTGTCGATCAATTTCGTATACTCAACCAAGAGACGGAATTGGAACTCTTTGCTCGGATACGACTTCTCGAGAACCGTTTGATTGACGGCTTGCCACCGCAAATGAACTTTGGCGAGTACGAAGCCTTAGTCAGAGGGTTTCTCGATGACACCCTGACCATTGGACACTACCGTAATGTCCTGAGCAATGAGCTCTTCGATCTTCGCCTGTTAGAGTTTAAGGCGAATCTCTTAGAGCAACTCGTAAATTTGTTAATGAGCGAAACAACTGAGCGGCTCACTCAAATATTGGCAGACTCGCCCTTTCGAGAGGGTGCCATAAGGACCGAAGCTCTTTCATTTATAAACGACTTTATGAGTCGTTTAAATCTGACGGACCCCCAGTCCCATTTTGATAAAAGATTGGTTGAAGCTATGCTGCGGTACTGGATCCAAGATGCCCAGCAAAACGGGAATCTCTCCGCCGTGTATAGAGAATTCCTCCGGTATTTCCTTGGGAACTAAAGGCTTACGTTTGGCCTTCCCATTTCAATAAAAAAGCCCCGCTCCGGCCCCTCTCTGACAAGGAAATACAGAAATAATCTCAATTTTACGACACGATGGCTGTTCTCCACTAACCACAAGGATATAGGGACTCTATATTTCATCTTCGGTGCTATTGCTGGAGTGATGGGCACATGCTTCTCAGTACTGATTCGTATGGAATTAGCACGACCCGGCGATCAAATTCTTGGTGGTAATCATCAACTTTATAATGTTTTAATAACGGCTCACGCTTTTTTAATGATCTTTTTTATGGTTATGCCGGCGATGATAGGCGGATCTGGTAATTGGTCTTTTCCTCATTCTGATTTTGGTTTTCGTATCACGGATCTTGCTTCGCGCTTTATGGCGAAAATGCTCACCGGATTGCTTTTTCTTTCTCTCCTGGGGAAAGTAGTATCCCTTTTTTTTCTTTTTTTTAAGTGGGTATTACTTTATTGTGGCTTCTCGGGGTTTCCAGGGATCCTCACTGCCTGTTCGGTGGTCCCTACCGACCCCGTCCCCCTGCTAGAATTCTACCTCAATATGCCCCACCAAGACCCAAACTGGGTTAGATATGTGATAGACGTCCTACGCGCCACCCCTCCTGCCGAGATGGCGGCACAAATCCAATCTTTTATTAACCTCGAATCGGCTTCGGCAACTCAAAAGGTTATAATTGACCAGTGCAAAACTCTTTTTTTTTCGAAAGAAGATTCGAACTTGTTTATTCCTGAATTCTACTTTGATGTTATGGTTAGTGCATTGTTAGAACAACTCAACGTAGAATTTAATCAACCAGCACTCTCGAGCATTCTCATGTCTCTCTCCACCGATGAGCACCACGCCCCGTTCTACGCAGAGCTCTTAAATTCGGAGCTGTATACTTCTTTTTGGAACGAACATAAAGCGAAGGAAGAAGCGGAGTCTCGGAGTTATTTGAAGTACCAGGAGTATCTTTCACTAGAGGACAGGGGCCGCGTGCTCCGGGCCGAACGCGATTCGTTGTTGCGTCAGTTAAGCCGGCACCGGGGCTAGGGATCACATATTTCTTAAAGTAGGACGAGGCCCGCTACGAAGAACCTAATAGAACTATCCAGAAAAAGGTGAAAAGACAGGATGTATTCCGACGAAATGCTATTGATTTTAGGAGGACTATAATAAGGAGAAGTATTTAAAGGAGAAGTATTTAAAGGAGGACGATAGACCCACTCACGATCTACTAAAAGGCAAGTAGCTTGATATTGGTTCAAATCCAATTCGTGAGAAGAAGCGTCAAATGATTTGGACAGTTGTCGCGCTGGCGGAGCGGGGAGCCTACAGGGAAGATTGGGGCAATGAGGAGCTCGACGAGTATCTGCAGACCCTCTACCCCATCGACTACATCTATCGCTGAACCAACTTCCGAACCGACTTCCTTTGTTGATTGAGCTGCTCCGACGAACCTTGCCGATGAGTCCATTAGCCTTGCAACTAAGCTCTTTGGCCCGAGTTGAGAATCTATAGTGGATGCTTCCTCCGCTAATAGGCCCCTTGAACACAAGTCAGGCTGGGGCAAAGCCCTATCCATTGAATCTCGCAAACGGCCGTCAAAGGGCAGGCTCGGAATTGGGGAATACCAATATAGAAGGTTTCTCCATGCTTTTCCCCATACCGCTCAATCACGTAGAGAGGCTAACCGCTCTCTAATCGATCGAATGCCGTGCTGCTCCCTTCTTTCTCTTTCTTCTACTGTGATGCCTCAGATCCGGGGGGACATAATCAATGAATCCATTCTATGGCGGTTTGATTCCACTAGTTCCCCTTTCCTTTGCTTCAACCGATGCCCCTACTCTCTAAAGCTTGCCACCCCTATCTATTCTACTATCTATTCTATTAGTAATAGTAAAAAACACTTCCACGACCCCCTGTCCATTCCCTAGTCTTAGAGCTAGGAGTTTCACATAATATGTCTATCTTGGCTTTGGCTTGGTCTTCAATTGTCACACTATCTTTGCTTTCGGGCGATTTATTGTACATTGTTCTCACCTACAAAAGCCTGAATGCAAGAGGTAAGCCCTGCCGCCCTTACTTTGGAACTGCATCCATTCCGAGTGGAAGTGAAGGAGAAGCTCTGGGAATGGGACTTTCCTTTCTTCTTGACGGTTTAGAGCTTGAACGTGGGCAGCATTTGTTATAGGAGGTAACTTGAGTAGTGGGAGTAGTAGCAGTTTATTAGTAATAAGGACATTAGGAATTGTCTATAGGAACCGATAGGCCAAGCCAATTCGACTGAGATTAGTGGCTAGCTCTTGTTCAGCTGTTCACAAGTCTTGTTTCAGAAGCCGAGAGTGAAAGAGATGAGGGAAGGACTTAGCGAATGAAATGGAAAGTTAGAGTAGAGGGAGAGTTAGAAGGTAAGTCGAAATATCAAGATATCCGCCAAAATCAACCTTTTCCACCCTTTTCACAGGCATCAACCCTGTAATACTCAAGCATTCAGATAACAACAAACACTAATCGTCCAAGCCGATAAATCGCCTGGCGATACGGTCAATGTTGAGCCATCGACAACTCGGAGTGAACCAATACCAATGACGAAGACAGGGGATATTTTCTCTAAACCAAAGGCACTGGTGCTACCAAGCGTCCTACTAAGAGCATGCACTCTTGCCTTTCCTTCTCGTGTGCCAGGCAGGGGATAGAGTCTTGTCTTCCTTCTACGATTCCGAACTTTGTCCTAAGAGCGGATTCGTTCAAAGACAAGAAAGACAGTATAGAAAGCAGAGACGGAGACTGGGACAGGATTACTACTGGCTTGAAAGCGGCTTGCTACTAGCTCGCTGGCTTGCTTGATTGATTGATTGACCGGACTGAGACCGTTGACTCCTTTCTTTGGTTCGCTTGGAACGTTTTCAACCGGCTCGGTACTGGCTTAGACAGACCGGATTTCCAACTAGACATGGGAGTGAAACAAAGTCAGAGCAACAACCATGGAACCCGTCTAGCTTACGGAAGACTATGCCGCCAACCAATGTGGCCGTACCCAGAAAAAGTAGTTGGACCAGCGAGACTTTGCCGAGGTTGCCAAGCGTGACTAAAGGGAAATCCTTGTTTGAAAAAGAAATGGAGCTCGAACAGCACTTGATGAAAAATCTACTCATCCGCGGGAATGGGAGCAAACCCATTCAAATCGTCAAGGGTTTGATGGGGACCAATAGCCTTTATGGTCTTCTTTCAGCCTCCCAAGGGCAGTCAAGGCCCTATTTTCTTCGGTCTCCCGAAAAGGGTTTAGGTCATATTTTCAGGGAACGAGCTCCGCGGCGCGGGGTTTAGTTAAGTGTCGTGATTTGCAGTTATCTCCTAGTTTTGCATCTTCGTCTAGCCATAGACTAGCGCCTTTGTCTGATATTCTTCAATTACTCTTACCGTTTTTGTGTATCGGGTGTGGAATTTATTTGGCTTCCCTCCCCTCCATAACCTCCCTTCCCTCCATACTCTCTCAAGAAGGGGAGGAGTATCGAATTCCCACCCTGGAGTCTTACATTTCTGATCTTAAGGGGCCAGTCAAAGTTCTTTAAAAAGAGCTTATGGCAAAGGGTAAGACCTGAAAGCCTAAGACCTCTTAAAGATAGTGAGAGGGTCTGATCTCATTCGTATGGAGATCCATTGGACTTTTAGCAGATTAAGAGTTAGGTGGGGCCTTCTCATTCCTTAGGGAGTGAGAGGGGCAAGGGGAAAGAGTGGGTGGCCCCTTTCGCGCTTTAGGATGAGCCAGTGTAGTCGGATGGAAGGGAAGCGCATATCGGAAACGAATGAATCGGGCATCTATGGAAAGAATACACTTTTTGCGTTAGTAAGCTGCCATTTTCATATATTGAAGAATAAAATCGACAAATTGAATTGAATAGGGAATCACTTGGGATCTGAATAAGATCAGCAGGAAACACAATGGATAGAGCGTCTCAAACAGAGGCAGTGTTGCAGAAAAAAGATCTTTTGTCTTCTTCAGTTAGTACAAATTCGGTCGATATCGACAATCCAGTTCCGCAGGAAGGAGGCCTAGAAAAGGTCAGCGGGGCAATGCAATCAAAAAATACCTGCTTTTGACGCTACGCTGTGCCGACCAGCAGCGAGATGCTACTCACGAGCTGGTCAGGGACAGGTTCCGGTCACTCCATGCCATTGTGGTGGCACGGGAACCACTAAATGGGGGCGGTTTTCATCTCATCGCTGGCGTGTGGAATACTAGTGCATCCAAGCACAGCGCAGCCAAGAGGGTCCAAGATAGCTTCGTCGAATGGGCTGGCTGGGACGGACATCGATCTTCGCTTCTACAAGGCCTGGTCGACTCTTTGTATAATCCTTTTATATTTATAAAGGGATCCGAAGCCCCTCATTTGGGGTGAAATCGGCCTAGACGAAATAATGGCTCTTGTAGAGGCGCGTAAGCGGCTCCCTTGGTGAAAGGAAGGAAGGGAAGGGCTGTTCTGACGAGTCCTCGGCAAGAACTTATGGAGATGGAGCCCACGGTTTAAGAATTCCTAAAGAAAGACCCCTTGCGCCATCCAGCTCTCCCAACTACAAAGAGAAGACAGCCTAGCCCTACTGCTACTAGGCAAGAAGAGCTAACAGCTAATACATTCTTATCTCTCCTAGTGATCTACGACAACCCCCAGAGCAGGAATGAAAACCTTTCTTGGGGGATCGGATCCACCAAAGCCCATTCGCCTAGCAAGAGCAAGACCGGAGAGAGAGAATTAGTTAGAATCTATCCTAGCGTGCTCTAAACCTACGGTCAACTAGCTACTTGCCTCAGGTAGCTTGTCTCCTGAAAGAAGCGTGCCCCATACCTACTACCAAAGGAATTCTTAAACGTCCCTCCATTCCAGACAAGAGAGCTCAAGTCTGATT